AAATTTTTGAAAATCCCGTGGATAGGAACTACTATCAAAGTAATTCTTATGATTCAATAATATTATTATATTCTTTTTTTTTAAGTTTTTGGTTATTTTGGCTGGATGAATCTTAGCGATTACTTAATTATAATTATGTCCTTAAGTCATTGGATGATTGTATCATTAACTATTTCTTTATTTTGGTGTGAGGAACTTATCATGAATCCACTGATTTCTGCTGCTTCGGTTATTGCTGCTGGGTTGGCTGTTGGGCTTGCTTCTATTGGACCTGGAGTTGGTCAAGGTACAGCTGCGGGTCAAGCTGTCGAAGGTATCGCGAGACAACCTGAGGCAGAAGGAAAAATCCGAGGTACTTTATTGCTTAGTTTGGCTTTTATGGAAGCTTTAACAATTTATGGCCTGGTTGTAGCATTAGCGCTTTTATTTGCGAATCCTTTTGTTTAATCCGACAAATCGCAAAATTCTGGATTTTTTTCGTAGTTTTTTGAATTCTATCAAGATTTAACTCCTACAATTATTCATTGAGACAACAATCCTTGGGAAGGACTAATTTGAGGATGGGGAATTAGCACATCGATTCGCTTTCTTCCTTCCCCTTATTCTTTTAGTTTAATGGAAACTTTTTTTTAAGGAGTGTTGCCAAAAAACGAGGTTTAAGCTTTTTGAAATTGATATCAAACTTGGTCTCAAATTTTAGCTTAATTCTAATTAAGTCTCATTATTATTATTGAAATTAAAAATTTTGGAAAATACATTTGTAATATAGAATAGGTTTTTTATTCTGTTTACAAATATCCAAATAGGTAAATTAAATTTTAAATTATTAAATTCAATTTTCTTTTTATTTTCAATAAAAAGAATAAAAAAAAAAAAAGGACAGAGTTCTTTTTTTATAGTTTAGCTAGAAGAGGAGATTATATGAAAAATTTAACCGATTCTTTCGTTTACTTGGGTCACTGGCCATCCGCCGGGAGTTTCGGGTTTAATACCGATATTTTAGCAACAAATCCAATAAATCTAAGTGTAGTTTTCGGTGTATTGATCTTTTTTGGAAAGGGAGTGTGTGTGAGTTGTTCATTTCAAGAATAGGCTGGATTCACCCAGTGGCACTATAACTAGGAAAGAGTGCATAATCCCGCGAATTACTTCTGAATAAAAAAAATTATATTTTAGAACCATAGCATTTCGTTATTCTTTGGTAAATCTACTTTACTTTGATTCTCTATCAACCAAAAATTTGGGACCATTAATTAACATGGTTAAAGCTAAACCGTTTGAAGTTCATATGCAACATGGTACTCTTTCTACTATATGTAGTCTAATAAAAAATGTAGTCTAATAAAAAAATGAATAAGATTTTCAAAAAGAATAGTTAGACTTTTTTCGATATAAAACACTCATGTCGATAAAATTTTGTGAGTCTTTTTTTATAATGCAGAATTGATAACCTACGTATAAAGTAATAAGAATTCTTTGGATTTCAAGAAAAAAAGAAACAACTTTGCTGACAATTATCGATTTTTCATTGGTCAGAAGAATCCTCCGAATACTTTTGTCTTGGATTGGTGATCTTTTTCGATAGAACTATATATTGAATATTAATTGAATAAAAAAAATCGGGAGAGGGTAGGCTCATTACATGAAAAATATGGGAATGGAAGTTTCATAAATAATTGATAAATGATTGGAATAAGTGAGCATGAGAGCCAAATGAATCGAAAGATTCATGTTTGGTTCGGGAAGGGATCATAGAACGTTTTTTTAATAAATGGAAAGATAATCTACTTTCATTAAATGATTTATTAGATAACCGAAAGCAGAGGATATTAAATACTATTCGAAATTCAGAAGAACTACGTGAAGGAGCTATTCAACAATTAGAAAACGCCCGGGCTCGCTTGCGGAAAGTAGAAACGGAGGCGGATCAGTTTCGCGTGAATGGATACTCTGAAATCGAACGAGAAAAATTAAATTTGATTAATTCAACTTATAAGACTTTGAAACAATTAGAAAATTACAAAAACGAAACCATTCTTTTTGAGCAACAAAGAACAATTAATCAAGTCCGCGAACGGGTTTTCCAACAAGCTTTACAAGGAGCTATAGGAACCCTAAATAGTTGTTTGAGTAACGAGTTACACTTACGTACTATTAATGCAAATATTGGTATGTTTGGTACGATGAAAGAAATAACTGATTAGTCCTTTCCTTACGATTATGATAGGCATTATTTTTTTTCTTCCAAAAAAGAATTAGGACAATACTCATGGTAACCATTAGAGCCGACGAAATTAGTAATATTATCCGTGAACGTATTGAGCAATATAATAGAGAAGTAACGATTGTAAATACCGGTACCGTACTTCAAGTGGGCGACGGCATCGCGCGTATTTATGGTCTTGATGAAGTAATGGCAGGTGAATTAGTAGAATTTGAAGAGGGTACTATAGGTATTGCCCTTAATTTAGAATCAAATAATGTTGGTGTTGTATTAATG